AACAATCAAAAGATGGTCGAAAGAAAAAATCTCTATTTGATGGGGCTTCTTCCTATACCTATGAATTCCATTGGACCCAGAAATGAGACATTGGAAGAATCTTTTTGGTCTTCCAATATCAATAGGTTGATTGTTTCGCTCCTGTATCTTCCAAAAGGGAAAAAGATTTCTGAGAGTTGTTTCATGGATCCGCAAGAGAGTACTTGGGTTCTCCCAATAAATAAAAAGTGTATCATGCCTGAATCGAACCGGGGTTCGCGGTGGTGGAGGAACCGGATCGGAAAAAAGAGGGATTCTAGTTGTAAGATAGCTAATGAAACCGTAGCTGGAATTGAGATCTCATTCAAAGAGAAAGATAGCAAATATCTGGGGTTTCTTTTTTTATCCTATACGGATGATCCGATCCGCAAGGACCATGATTGGGAATTGTTTGATCGTCTTTCTCCGAGGAAGAAGCGAAACATAATCAACTTGAATTCGGGACAGCTATTCGAAATCTTAGGGAAAGACTTGATTTGTTATCTCATGTCTGCTTTTCGTGAAAAACGACCAATTGAAGGGGAGGGTTTCTTCAAACAACAAGGAGCTGAGGCAACTATTCAATCAAATGATATTGAGCATGTTTCCCATCTCTTCTCGAGAAACAAGTGGGGTATTTCTTTGCAAAATTGTGCTCCATTTCATATGTGGCAATTCCGACAAGATCTCTTCGTTAGTTGGGGGAAGAATCAGCACGAATCGGATTTTTTGAGGAACGTATCGAGAGAGAATTGGATTTGGTTAGACAATGTGTGGTTGGTAAACAAGGATCGGTTTTTTAGCAGGGTACGGAATGTATTGTCAAATATTCAATATGATTCCACAAGATCTATTTTCGTTCAAGTAACGGATTCTAGCCAATCGAAAGGATCTTCTGATCAATTCAGAGATCTTTTCGATTCCATTAGAAATGAGGGTTCAGAATATCACACATTGATCGATCAAACAGAGATTCAGCAACTAAAAGAAAGATCGATTCTTTGGGATCCTTCCTTTCTTCAAACGGAACGAACAGAGATAGAATCAGATCGATTCCCGAAATGCCTTTTTGGATCTTCCTCAATGTCCCGGCTATTCACGAAACGTGAGAAGCAGATGAATAATCATCTGCTTCCGAAAGAAATCGAAGAATTTCTTGGGAATCCTACAAGATCAATTCGTTCTTTTTTCTCTGACAGATGGTCAGAACTTCATCTGGGTTCGAATCCTACCGAGAGGTCCACTAGAGATCAGAAATTTTGGAAGAAAAAACAAGATGTTTCTTTTGTCCCTTTCAGGCGATCGGAAAATAAAGAAATGGTTGATATATTCAAGATAATTACGTATTTACAAAATACCGTCTCAATTCATCCTATTTCATCAGATCCGGGATGTGATATGGTTCCGAAGGATGAACCAGATATGGACAGTTCCAATAAGATTTCATTCTTGAACAAAAATCCATTTTTGGATTTATTTCATCTATTCCATGACCGGAAGAAAGGGGGATACACGTTACACCACGATTTTGAATCAGAAGAGAGATTTCAAGAAATGGCAGATCTATTCACTCTATCAATAACCGAGCCGGATCTGGTGTATCATAGGGGATTTGCTTTTTCTTCGGTCCGGATCCACTGCGGGAATGATTTGGAGGATCCAAAACGAAAAACAGCGGTATTTGCTAGCAACAACATCATGGAGGCAGTCAATCAATATAGATTGATCCGAAATCTGATTCAAATCCAATATAGCACCTATGGGTACATAAGAAATGTATCGAATCGATTCTTTTTAATGAATAGATCCGATCGCAACTTCGAATATGGAATTCAAAGGGATCAAATAGGAAATGATACTCTGAATCATATAACTATAATGAAAATGAAATATACGATCAACCAACATTTATCGAATTTGAAAAAGAGTCAGAAGAAATGGTTTGATCCTCTTATTTCTCGAACCGAGAGATCCATGAATCGGGATCCTGATGCATATAGATACAAATGGTCCAATGGGAGCAAGAATTTCCAGGAACATTTGGACCATTTCGTTTCTGAACAGAAGAGCCTTTTTCAAGTAGTGTTCGATCGATTACGTATTAATCAATATTCGATTGATTGGTCCGAGGCTATCGATAAACAAGATTTGTCTAAGTCACTTCGTTTCTTTTTGTCCAAGTCACTTCTCTTTTTGTCCAAGTTACTTCTCTTTTTGTCCAAGTCACTTCCCTTTTTCTTTGTGAGTATCGGGAATACCCCCATTCATAGGTCCGAGATCCACATCTATGAATTGAAAGGTCCGAATGATCAACCCTGCAATCAGTTGTTAGAATCAATAGGTGTTCAAATCGTTCATTTGAATAAATTGAAACCCTTCTTATTGGATGATCATGATACTTCCCAAAGACCCAAATTCTTGATCAACGGAGGAACAATATTACCATTTTTGTTCAAAAAGATACCAAAGTGGATGATTGACT